TTGGAAAAAAAGATAATAGATTCTCCATTTTTATACCACATACCTTATTTTGACACCACGAAATTATTTTTCTAAATCTATAAAAATAAAAAATAATTTTCAGAAATTCATTTGTAATAAGAGTCAAGTCTTTCATTACCAAAAGCTTTTTCATACCCGCAATTAGATATTGCGGAGGAATCTACTAGGTTCTTTCACTGTAAAAAAGGGTCCGAATGAGGAACTGGGGGAGCCCAGACTTATTGTGGCGATCCAAGAATTTCATTATTTGAATCGAAGGGTTATACTATAAGACTTATCTGATCTTATGAATTGTTAGAATTTTTTTTTTAAGAATAAATCATGAATTTTTCTAGGACCGTATTAAAGACCTCATCGAAAACTTACAGCAGCTTGCCAAACAAAAGCTAAGAGAAAAAAGAGCAAAGGTATTACTGGCATAAAATCTACGATTGGATTCAAAAAAGCATAAGCCTCGGGCAATTTTGAGAAGAAAAAACTACTTGAAGAAAGAGCAGAATTAAGACAAATACAGATCAAACTAAAGATATTAAGCATAACAAACATTTTTTTCTTTGTTCTTGAAGATAATTGTATTTATTTTGATTGAGTTATTAATATGATGAGTTCTTAATATGAGTTATTATAATCTTATTTTTTTTTTTTGAATTAACCCAATCAAAAATCCTTCAATTCTCAAATCAAAAGAGAATAGACAAAACCATACTTTCATACAATATCTTAATTGAATTGTATGTAATGATCAATAAATGTCGTTTAATTCTCTATCTAAATGTCTCAAAATCTTAGCAACACTCTAATCCATTCTATATAGATTTGGACTAGAATTGACGAAGAACTACTATCAATATTAGTCTTTATTAATGTCGAATAGAAATCAAAAATGGGGCGTGGCCAAGTGGTAAGGCAACGGGTTTTGGTCCCGGTATTCGGAGGTTCGAATCCTTCCGTCCCAGAGCATACCTATTATATATATCATATCAGAATATAGATTTTCTATTTTATATCAGAATAAAAGAAAGATTGCCCTTTTTTAAACAACCTTATTTTTTTTTTAAGAGTAGAAGTAGAATAAGATTGGTTAGAATCTGATTTTGCTTTCCTATAATGATTGATTCTTATATGAATTATATCTTTTTCAAAAATAAAAAATAGAATCGTGTTCAAATAACACACAGATGTAATTGAATCTATTTGTATACAGGTAAGAGGTAAGATGGGAGCATAGATTAAATCATATTTCTATTTAATAAGTTAGTTCTTCATAAAATAAAAATACGAGCCATGATTTAATCTGTACTTGTTTTAATTTACATTTATACAAAATAGTAATAGTCTGGAACACTCTAATAGGATTCTTTTTTTATTTAGGATTCATCATCTTCATAGAATTGACGCAGTAGATAGGAGTTAAACGTCAATGTAAAATACCAATTTCAATATATGTGGCTGTCTGAATTTCATTAAAAAAAAATCAAGTTACATACGTAACATATGTCTTTTCTTTGAACCCCGTTTTTAAGTATTTTGTGTTTTCTTTTATGAAAAATTGTAAATATATGATATGTACCAATTTAGACAAAGTGTATTCATACATCTTAGTCGCTTTTCCTTAGGAAATAATTGCAGCTGGATTATTGACTCCAAGTCAAATAAACTACGCAGAAAGGGAGCGAAGGCTTATATATATATATGTATTGTTATCGTTCTATTTCTTCTATTTCATTGATTCATTGAAAACTTTATTTTATTTCAATTGAGTTTTGTGACAATAGATTTGTTATCCCTAAATTTTAAATATTTAACTTTACCCTTTAACATAGAATGTTTCTAATTACTTTCAAAGATATTTGTTTAGTCTACCTGATAGGTATGGGGATCCTCTTTTAATTATGATTTATCAAAAAGAATAACAACACAAAGCCTCTATTCTATCAGTCTTTATCCACCACCTCGTGAAAAACAAAAAGAATTTACATTTTTTTTTTTATGGTTTAATCCGAATATGAATTTTTCTCTATTATTATCAAAATGCGATTTTTACTGTAAAGCCTTATTCAAATAATGTAATGATAGTGAAATAGGAAATTTTTCAATCAATTAAATATTTTTAATAATGTCTTATGAGTCCTTGGTACTCGAAGAAGTGTGAAATTGGTGAATCTATTTTAGCAAGTCACCTCAAGATGCATATTAAAAAAAAAACTTATTTGTGTTATTTATTAGTTCAATTTTTTTATATTCTAATATTTATATTTAGATTATAATTCTAAAGAAAAAATAAAATAATATATTAAAAAAATATTTATTATATTTCTATATATTATATATTATTTATATTATATGAGGTTAATTATATGGGGTTAAATTTAATTCGTGCTGATACTTCTTGAGAAATTACCCATTCATAAAAGTATGGATTACTATGTACCGAACGAACCAATGATTATTCATGAGTCCATAATGGAATCAATTACATACTGTTTACAGCAACCTACTAGGAAATGTTATGGTAAAACTTCGTTTAAAACGATGTGGTAAAAAGCAACGTGCGACTTGAGGGATATGGTCGTCTGTGGATTCTTACATCCATCATTTTCTTTTTATATTAATTAGATAGGAATGAGGGTGCTCTTGGCTCGACATCGTTTGTTCTGTTTCACTAGAACCCTCCTTTTTGAGGTCGGGGGTTGGGATGTAAATAGTACATGATCTTAATGGAGCTCGAGTAAAAAAAAGTATTGATTCATTTTTTAAGGGAACGGATCTAGGGTTAGTGTTAATTAATAAGTTGAAACAGCTTCGTAAGTATATTTTCCATATAAAAATAGAAAGGATCCAATTTTCAAATTTATAAGTAAACCCTCTTGGAATTGGTAAAACTCTTTCGATTAAAAGTGTATCGCGCAGGAATCAAATCGACCATTTGTATGATTTTTTGATAAAAAGAAATCACAAAAAGGGTATGTTGCTGACGTTTTTTGAAACGATTAAAAATCACCGAAGTAATGTCTAAACCCAATGATTCAAAGAAACGATAAAGAATCCTGGAACAAGGAAATACCACTTTCAGTTGTCTCAATAAATAGATTCTAATTAAGAATCAAAATAGATTCTAAAGACAAAAAAAGGTGCGTGGTTAGAGATCGCTCAATAAACGAAATACCTAAAGTAAAGGGTTTCCTTGGATTATTAGCGAGTTATCCAACTTGAGTTATGAGGATGCGAATACAAATGATTTTATTTTCTTTTTCGGATAAGAATAAGGAATAATAAAAAGTACTTAACTCATATTTAATTGATTTGATTATTTTATGGATCCATTTGACATTACTAATTAAAAATTTCAAATTCGATCCATAGACATAATTTCGAATTTTCTTGAGCCGTATGAGGAGAAAACCTCTTATACGTTTCTAGGGGGGGTATTATTCATCTACATCTATCCCAATGGGTGGTTTATCGAATCGTTGCAATTGATGCTCGATGCCGAAGAGAAGGAAGAGCTCTTCGTAAAGTGGGCTTTTATGATCCGCTAAAGAATCAAACCTATTTAAATGTTCCTGCTATTCTATATTTCCTTGAAAGGGGCGCTCAACCTACGGGAACTGTTCATGATATTTCGAAGAAGGCGGGAGTTTTTATGGAACTTTGCTTTAATCAACAGATTAAATTCAATTAATGAATAGAACAAAAGAGGGGGGGCGGTAGTATATAAAAGGTTATACAAAGTTATATAAGCCCCCTCTTTTGTTCTATTCATACCTATTTATTATTACTACCAAAAAATGTCTACTACTAAAAAATGTCGTCTTCTATAACGACAAAAATTTATTTTTATTTTAGTGATAGAAATTCATTTAATTTAAGACAGATGAAAAAAGATCAAATGAATAACCGAAGTAGTTGGATTTAGAAATCCAAAATATTTACATTATTGCTAATTCAATACTAGTTGGTTTTTAGTTGAAACTTTCACTTTTTTTATGTTATGAACAAATAAATAAAAAAAAAAACAAATGGGATTTAAGATTTATTTTTTTTTTTTACTTATATGGATGGGTTAAGTAAACCCAAGCATTGCGATACTTTGCTACGAATATTGATTCTTACGCTTACATCCTTTTCTATCCATGTTTATTATCCATATATAGTTAGTGCCAATTCAATACAAGTCATTAGTTTTTTCTTTATTTGTATAATTTATATTTTATTATATTAATTCAATATTTCATTTTTTTTTTTTTATTTTAATTTATGGTTCTCCACATTGTGTTCTTTTCTTAAGATTTACATTCATATTGACAACAGTGTATCAAACAAATATAATCCGATCATGAATAAATGTATCTATTTCCCTCTGTTCCATCTATGGACTTGGCTTTTTTATTTTACTTTATTTAAACGATGGATTCGTCGGATTTGCTGGGATACGAGAAGTCTTTATTTATTTATTATTTATTTTATTGAAAAAAAAAACGGATAAGATAATAATGGATAAGATAAGATACGAACTAAATCCGTGATAGTACATCAATTTTGACTTAATCTAGATTCTTATTTTAGAAGTTAGTGTATTTGCATCTAATATGTTCATTATTTTTTTTATGTTCAGAATCGATTAGCAATATTTTTGCTATTTTACTATTTGGATTTCGGTGTGCAATTAAATCTAATTTTTTATTCCGATTGGATCTACACATTTTTTTTTTTGGGGGGGGGGGGGTTGCTAACTCAACGGTAGAGTACTCGGCTTTTAAGTGCGACTGGCAATTTTTACACATTTGTATGAAGCAACGTCTTCGTCGATACTATCTCTAGAGCTTGTAAGACCGCGACTGATCCTCAAAGGAATGAATGGAAAAAGCAGCATGTCGTATCAATGTGGAATTCTGAGAATATTTTATTCTTAGCGGATCGGTTCAAAACTTTGTTTAAATTCTTGACGAAAAAAAATAAAATGAAATTTTGGGTTAAGTGAATAAATGGATAGAGCCCTATGGCTCCAATTATAGGTAAACAAAAAAAAAAGAAACGAGCTTCTGTTCTTAATTTGAACGATTACCCGATCTAATTAAACGTTAAAAATATATTAGTCCTTGATGCGGGAAATGCTTTTCCCATAAGTGGATCATCGATTTATTTTTAAATCCTAATTATTAGTAGCTATTCTCCATTAGAGTGTGGGGGTAAATGTGTAGAAAAAGCAGTCTATTGATAAAGATAAAAATCCTTTTTTTCCAAAATCAAAAGAGCGATTGGGTTGAACAAATAAAGGATTTCTAACCATCTTGTTATCCTCGAATGAACATAAACCAATTAAATTAGATGGAAAAGGAGAGGCTAAAGAGTCCGTCGATCAGTCTTATCTGGTTCCGGGGTATATATCTATTTATTTCTTACTATAATATCCTGTTTTGACTGTATCGTACTATGTGTCATTTAATAACCCAAAAGAAATCCCTTATCCCCATCTAATTTTAAATGGAGGAATTTCAAGGATATTTAGAACTCGATAGATTTCGGAAACATGACTTCCTATACCCACTTATCTTTCGGGAATATAGTTATGCACTTGCTCATGGTCATGGTTTAAATAGATACATGTTGTTGGAAAATATAGGTTATGATAATAAATCTGGTTTACTGATTGTAAAACGCTTAATTACTACAATGTATCAACAGAATTATTTGATAATTTCTGCTAATGATTCTAAACAAAATCCATTTTTTGGGTACAACAAGAATTTGCATTCTAAAATTCTATCAGAAGGATTTGCAATCATTATGGAAATTTCATTTTATCTACGATTAATATCTTCTTTAGAAGGGGCAGAAATCGTAAGATTTTACAATTTACGATCCATTCATTCAATATTTTCCTTTTTAGAGGAAAAGTTCCCACATTTAAATTATTCGGCGGATATACTAATACCCTACCCTGCCCATCTGGAAATATTGGTTCAAACCCTTCGTTACCGGGTGAAAGATGCTTCTTATTTGCATTTATTGCGGTTCTTTCTTCATGAGTATTCTAATTGTAACAGTCTTATTATTACAAATAAATCTATTTCCATTTTTTCAAAAAGTAATCCGAGATTCTTTTTATTCCTATATAATTCTTATATATGTGAATACGAATCCATCTTCCTTTTTCTCCGTAACCAATCCTCTCATTTACGATTAACATCTTCTGGAGTCCTTTTTGAACGACTCTGTTTATATAGAAAAATAGAACATTTTGCCGAAGTCTTTGCTAATGGTTTTCCGGTCATCCCATGCTTTCTCAAGGATCCTTTCATGCATTATGTTAGATATCAAGGAAAATCAATTCTGGCTTCCAAAGACACACCTCTTCTAATGAATAAATGGAAATCTTACCTTGTCAATTTATGGCAATGTCATTTTGATGTATGGTCTCACGCGGCAAGTATCCGTATAAACCAATTATCCAAGCATTCCCTCGATTTTTTGAGTTACTTTTCAAGTGTTCGACGAAATCCTGCAGTGGTGCGGAATCAAATGCTAGAAAATTCATTTCTACTAAATAATGCTCCCAATAAACTCGATACAATAGTTCCAATTATTCCTCTGATTGGATCATTGGCTAAAGCGAAATTTTGTAACGCAGTAGGGCATCCAATTAGTAAGCTGACTCGGGCCGATTTATCGGATTTTGAGATTATCAATCGATTTTTGCATATATGCAGAAATCTTTCTCATTATTACAGCGGATCCTCAAAAAAAAAGAATATGTATCGAATAAAATATATACTTCGGCTTTCTTGTGTTAAAACTTTGGCCCGTAAACACAAAAGTACTGCACGCGCTTTTTTAAAAAGAGTGGATTCGGAATTCTTCCAAGAATTCTTTACCGAGGAAGGGGGGTTTATTTCTTTGATCTTCCCAAGAGCTTCCTTTGCTTTGCGAAGGTTATATAGCGGGCGAGTTTGGTATTTGGATATTATTTTAATCAATGGTCTGTCCAATCACGAATGATTGGTTATGAGACCTTGGAAATGGTACTTATTCTTAAATGAATGAAGAGATAACAAAAAAATTCATTCATTTCTATTATGAAATGTTTATGCAGTAAGAGTAGAGGTTGATCGACTAAGTATTCGACTTTCTTATTAGAGTCCCCTCTAGGAAATGCACTGAGTGTTAAATGTATACATAGGGAAAGCCATGTGCGATGAAAGATGCAAGCATGGCTTGGGGAGGGATTTTTTACCTACTTTTTAACAAGTAAATTATCTACTCCATCCGACTAGTTCCGGGTTCGAGTCCCGGGCAACCCATTCGAATATCTAAATTATATGTATGTAAATCCGAATTATATTTTTTTTTTGAATGAATGAAATGAGTTAAAAAAATCTGATGAATCCAGCTAGATAATATAGATCGATCGATTTTGATATCGGTTGACACGGGTATATAAGTCATGTTATACTGTTGAATAACAAGTCCTCAATTATC